GATTTTTACTGCTATCAAGAAAAATAGCAATAATAATAATAATAATAATAATAATAATAATAATAATAATAATAATAATAATAATAATAATAATAATAATAATATTAATAATAATAATAAGAAAGATACTAATACCGAGAATCCAAGAAAGACAGTAGCTTTGAGACAGTATTCCCAAAAATCAGATTTTCGCCGGAGAATAATTAAAGGTTCTATCCGCGCTCAAAGACGTAAAATTTGTATGTGGGAACCGTTTCAAGCAAATGCGCATTCTCCTCTTTTTTTGGACAGAATCAAAAAATACCCTTGGTTTTCATTTGATAGATCCGGACTTATTAAAGTCATTTTTCCAAATTGGATACACAATCGGATCGACTTCAAACTTCTGGAAAATACGTATGAAGAAACAAAAAAAGAACATAAAAAAGAAAAGGATAAAAAAGAAGAGAACAAACGAAAAGAGCAAACCCGGGTAGATATAGCTGAAGCATGGGATAGCACTGCACTTGGACAATTACTAAGGGGTTTTATGCTAATAACTCAATCGAATTTTAGAAAATATATTCTATTGCCGTCATTGATAATAGCAAAAAATATTGGACGTATGGTTTTATTGCAAGTTCCCGAATGGTTTGAGGATCTACAGGAATGGAATAGAGAACTGCATATTAAATGTACCTATAATGGTGTTCAATTATCGGAAACTGAATTTCCAAAAAATTGGTTAAGAGATGGTATTCAGATAAAAATCCTATTTCCTTTCTACCTGAAACCTTGGCACAGATCTAAACTACGACCCTCTCATGGAAATCTAATGCAAAACAAAAAAGAATTTTGTTTTTTAACAGTTTGGGGAATGGAAACCGATTTTCCTTTTGGTTCTCCCCGAAAACGATCTTCCTTTTTTAAACCAATTTTTAAGGAATTGGAAACAAAGATTGGAAAATTGAAAAATACCTATTTATTGGCTCGAAAAACTTTAAGGGGAAAGACGAAATTAGTTTCAAAACAAATAAAAAATTGGGGTATAGAAAATTCATTTTTAAAAAAAATATATATAAGAGTATTTTCAAAATTAAAGCCAATCCTATTTTTTAGTGTAAGCAAGGTCTATAAATCGAAAAAAAAAAAAAACAATAAAGATTCTACAAGCATCAATGAGATAATTTCTGAATCATTTATTAGTCAAATTCAACCTTCAAACCGGACAATGACAGAAAAAAAAACCAAGGATCTGACTACTAGGACAATCACAATCCGGAATCAAATAGAACGAATGACAAAAGAAAAAAAAAAAAATACAGGCATTTTTATTAGTGCTACAAAAAGAAGTTATAAAGGTAAAAGATTAGAATCTTCAAAAAATCTTTTGGAAATAATAAAACGGAGAAATCTTCGCTTAATCTCGAAAATATATTTCTTTAGAAAATTTTTTTTTGAAAGAATATACACAAATCCTTTTTTGTCTATCATTAATCTTTCTAAACCCATTAAACAATTTTTTCTCGACGCAATAAACAAATTTATCAATAAATTCATAAATATAAATATTAATGAAGCCGATGAAGAAAGAGTTCATAAAAAAAACGAAAATCCAATTCACTTTATTTCGATTATTTCAACTATACAAAAGTCAATTAATACGATTAGGAACCAAACAAACTCACAAAAATGTTGCTACTTGTCACAAGCATATGTATTTTACAACTTATCACAAACTCAAGGTATTCATGTTGATAAAAGATATGTTTTTAAATATCACGATTATGGAATTTATGGAATTCCTTTTTTTGTTAAGACTGAAATAAAAAATTCCTTTGAAGGGTTTGAAGGGATAATTGACTCGGAATTAAGTCATAAGAAACACTTGAATTATGGAACAAATCGCTGGAAAAACTGGTTAAATAAATTAAAACGATATTATCAATACAATTTATCTGAGATTCGGGGGTTTAGATTACTACCCAAAGGGCGGGGCAATCAAACTTATCAACATCCTATGGCTCAAAATTGCAAGGCTCAAAATTGCAAAAGAGGTTCATATGAAAAAGATGGATTTATCTCGTTCAAAAAACAAAACACTGTTAAAGTCTATTCCTTAGGGAATCAAAAAGAGAATTTTCAAAAATACTCGCGATATGATCTTTTATCATATCAATCTATTAATTCTGAAAATGAAACTAAAAGGGACTCATCTATTTATGGATCAACTTTAGAAACACAAGTAAACAGTAAACAAGATAGTTATTACAATTCAAACACGCATAAATATAACTTTTTTGATATATGGGGAAGCAGTCCTATTACTAATTATATAGGAAAAAGCAATAGAAAATCTATGGAAAAAAATCCCGATAGAAAATATTTTGATTGGAAAACTCTCCATTTTGGTCTTAGCCAAAAGATCGCTATTGCGTACTGGATTAAGATCGATACCAAGAGTAATCCAAATACTAAGATGAAGACTAACAATTATCAAATAACTGATAAAATTGCTAAAAAAACCCTTTTGTATCTCATGCTTCCGAAAAAACCTAAAATAAAGTTACCAAACCCCCCCAAAACCTTTTTAGATTGGACGGGAATGAATGAGGAAATACTAAAGTGTCCCGTCTCAACTCTAGATCTTTGGCTCTTCCCAGAATCTTTGATACTTTATAATCTATATAAAATGAAACCTTGGGTTATATTAAGTAAAGTACTTCTTTTACGAAGGAATCTAAATAAAAATGTTCGTCGGGTAAATAAAAACATCGTCGACAACAAAGAAGTTAAATGTGTTATACCGTCGAAAAAAAAAAATAGAAATAAAAAAGAAAAAGCATTTCCGACAAACAAAGGAAATCTTAGATCGGCTGCACAAAAACGGGTGAATCTTGAATCTCACTCGTCAATAAACTATCAAAAAGATATTGAAAAACATTATGGAGGATCAAAGGTAAAGGGGGATAAAAAGAAAAACCAATATAAAAGCAAGACAAAAGTAGAACTCCATCTATTACTGAAACATTTTTCACTTTTTCAATTGAGATGGGGTGACACTTTGAATCAAAAAATGATCAATAATATCAAAATATATTGTCTACTGCTTAGACTGGTAAATCCAAGAAAAATTACTATATCTTCGATTAAGCAAAGAGAAATGACCTTGGATATATTGCTAATTAAGAATAATTTCGGTTTTGCCGAATTGCTCAAAAGGGGGCTAATAGTTATCGAACCCGCTCGTCTGTCTGTAAAAAACGATGGACAATTTATTCTGTATCAAACTTTATGTATTTCATTGGTTCATAAGAGTAAGCACAAAAATGATCAAGGATACCCAGAACAAGCAGATATTGATAAGAATGCTTTTGATTTCCTTGTTCCTGAAACTATTTTACCTCATAAATATCGTAGAGAGTTTAGAATGAAAATTTGTTTCCATTCCAAAAATACGAATACAAATCCAATATTTTACAAGGCGAGCAGCTGTAGTCAATTTTTGAACAAACATAAGCATCTTAATAAAGAGAAGAATGAATTAATTAAAGTCAAATTTTTTACTTGGCCTAATTATCGAGTAGAGGATTTAGCTTGTATGAATCGCTATTGGTTTGATACAAATAATGGCAGTCGTTTCAGTATGTTAAGGATATATATGTATCCCAGGTTGAAACGTTGTTGGTAGTCCCGTTTTGTTAGATATATTCTATCCTTTAGATATAGGCTATCCTGTAGGGTATACGAGAGCAAAAAGATTTGTGCGTGTGCCACTTTATCGCCCGTTCGAATATATGATTCTAAAATAACTAACGTATTAATTAGACCTAGAAATCAATTAACAGAATCTCTTTTATTTTAGGTCTACATTATGCATGGCTGGAAATGCAAAAAAGTACTTATTCCTCTCTGAATGAAATTTCATTTTGAATTCGATATCCCTAATCCCTAGCCCATAAATAAATTCAAATTGTTGTATATACCACAGTAAAATTACTAACATTATTCTTACCCATCAGTCAAATCCATATCGTTAAAAAAATTGGAAGAGGGAAAATCTTTTATGATCAAAAATTTATCCATTTCGGTTAGCTCTAAAGAAGAAAACAGAGGATCTGTTGAATTTCAAATATTCAGTTTTACCAATAAGATACGGAGGCTTACTTCACATTTAGAATTGCACAAAAAAGATTATTTATCTCAGAGAGGGTTGCGAAAAATTTTAGGAAAACGCCAACGACTGTTGGCTTATTTGTCAAAAAAAAATAGAGCACATTATAAAGAATTAATTGGTCAATTGAGTATTAGAGAGACAAAAATTCGTTAATTCAAAAATTCATGTTGTTTTAAGTGCTTGTTTTTTTATTCCTTAATTCGAATTTTTTCTTTTCAATTTTGATTAATTTCTTTTTACTTTCAGTAATTCATGGAAGAATGAATCAATAAAAAACTTATGACTGGGCCGGCTACAAGAAAAGACCTTATGATAATAAATATGGGTCCTCACCACCCATCAATGCATGGTGTTCTTCGGCTCATCCTTACTCTAGACGGCGAAAATGTTGTTGACTGTGAACCAATATTGGGTTATTTACATAGAGGGATGGAAAAAATTGCGGAAAATCGAACAATTGTACAATATTTACCTTATGTAACGCGTTGGGATTATTTAGCTACTATGTTCACAGAAGCAATAACTGTAAACGGCCCCGAACAATTAGGAAATATTCAAGTACCTAAAAGAGCTAGTTATATCCGAGTAATTATGTTGGAGTTGAGTCGTATAGCTTCCCATTTGTTATGGCTCGGGCCCTTTATGGCAGATATTGGCGCACAGACCCCTTTCTTTTATATTTTTCGAGAAAGAGAATTGATTTATGATCTATTCGAGGCTGCTACAGGTATGCGAATGATGCATAATTATTTTCGTATCGGAGGAGTAGCTGCTGATCTACCTCATGGCTGGATAGACAAATGTTTAGATTTTTGTGAGTTTTTTTTAGCAGGAGTTGCTGAGTATAAAAAGCTTATTACACGTAATCCCATTTTTTTAGAACGGGTTGAGGGTGTAGGTATTATTGGTGGAGAAGAAGCACTAAATTGGGGTTTATCAGGACCAATGTTACGAGCTTCCGGAATCCAATGGGATCTTCGTAAAGTTGATCATTATGAGTGTTACGACGAATTGGATTGGGAGGTTCAATGGCAAAAGGAAGGGGATTCATTAGCTCGTTATTTAGTACGAATCGGTGAAATGACAGAATCCGTAAAAATTATACAACAGGTTCTGGAAGGACTTCCAGGGGGACCCTATGAGAATTTAGAAATCCGACGTTTTGCTAGAGTAAAAGATACCGACTGGGATGATTTTGAATATCGATTTATTAGTAAAAAACCTTCTCCAACCTTTGAATTGTCCAAACAAGAACTTTATGTGAGAGTCGAAGCCCCAAAAGGCGAATTGGGCGTTTTTCTAATAGGAGATCAGAGTGTTTTTCCTTGGAGATGGAAAATACGACCGCCGGGTTTTATCAATTTGCAAATTCTTCCTCAGTTAGTTAAAAGAATGAAATTGGCTGATATTATGACGATACTAGGGAGCATAGATATCATTATGGGAGAAATTGATCGTTAAAATGATTATGGATACAACAGAAATACAAGCTATCAACTCTTTTTACAGATTCGACTCCTTAAACTTAATCAATTTTAAGGGGGTATATGGAATTATATGGTTGCTTGTCCCTATTTTTACTCTTGTATTAGGAATCATAACAGGTGTACTCATAATAGTTTGGTTAGAAAGAGAAATATCCGCGGGTATACAACAACGTATTGGACCTGAATACGCGGGCCCCTTAGGAATTCTTCAAGCTCTAGCAGATGGTACAAAACTGCTTTTCAAAGAGAACCTTCTTCCATCTAGAGGTGATGCTCGTTTATTTAGTATCGGGCCATCCATCGCAGTTGTAGCAATTTTATTAAGTTATTCAGTAATACCTTTTGGCTACCACCTTGTTCTAGCCGATCTTACTATTGGTGTTTTTCTATGGATCGCTATTTCAAGCATTGCTCCCATTGGACTTCTTATGTCGGGATATGGATCAAATAATAAATATTCCTTTTTGGGTGGTCTGCGAGCCGCTGCTCAATCAATTAGTTATGAAATACCATTAACTTTGTGTGTACTATCAATCTCTCTACGTGTGATTCGGTGAAAGAAAGGATTTCGACTACCTTTTTTTAATTCTAATAAGAAAGTTAAGTTAAATGGGGTTGAGTATATATTTTCATTTTTCTTCGATCATTCAGGTTGATGAATAAAAGCCAATAGTTATATGGGTGAAAGAAAACAGCTTCTAATTTTGCAGTAGAGGTGAATTCTCATTTCCTATATACGAGGATTAAGTAAAAGCAAACACAAACATAAGGAGTAGAGACTACCCCAAGATTGGTTACTTATTGATCACTTCTTGAAGCGGGTTTAAAAGATTGATTCTCTGTAGTTTTTTATATCTATTACATAGGTAATTTATTTAAAATACAAAAGGAAATTCAGGTTGAACAAAATTAAGTGGGTGGTTAGGAAGACTAAGATACACAAAGGATTAGTAATAGGGATTTTCTAAGTTATCCGCGAGAACATTTCTATACATAAAAGGAATTTAAATTGGGCTTTTAGTTAGTAGAAATGATCAAGAAGTACTACCCACGATTCCGATTCAGAGTATGCTCCTATCCGTTGATAAAAAAAAATAACTATTACGAACGAAGTAATCTTTTATTTTTGGAAAAATCCCTTTATATGAGAAAGGAGAACAGGAGCGAAATAAAATAGACGAAGTCAAAAAAAAAGATATCCTGACCTTACCTTTATTCTTTTTTTTTTTTTTTTGTTATAAGAACGTCGAATTCTTTTTCGTTATTGAAAATACGAGGTTGAAGTATCTATTTGTTTTTCTTACAAAAAGTTTTTTCTTTTTTATTCAAGGATTAAATTATTGACCAACAAAGAAAGATGCAATTCATGAAATGAATTAAATTAAAAGATAAGATCAATTCCGAAGCATTCTTTAATTACTATTAAATAATAAAAAACTATAGCAAACAGAATTCCTTTGATTTAATTTGGGACCTTAGGAGAAGTTTCAACTCTATCCTAAAAACTAGAAAAATCAATAAAATAATAATGAGATGTCCTTATATTTAGCTGTGATCTTTGAGGAGCCGTATGAGGTGAAAATCTCATGTACGGTTCTGGAATAGCGATGAAACACTGTAATTCTGATCGACTATAATTATCTAATAGCTCAAGTACAGTTGATATAGTTGAAGCACAGTCAAAATATGGTTTTTGGGGGTGGAATCTGTGGCGTCAACCTATCGGATTTATCCTTTTTTTTATTTCTGCTCTAGCCGAGTGTGAGAGATTACCTTTTGATTTACCAGAAGCAGAAGAAGAGTTAGTAGCCGGTTATCAAACCGAATATTCCGGCATTAAATTTGGTTTATTTTACCTTGCTTCTTATCTTAATCTACTGGTTTCTTCATTATTTGTAACAGTTATTTACTTCGGAGGTTGGAATCTTTCAATCCCATATCTTTTTGTTCCTGACATTTTTATCAGAAATAAACAGGGGAAAGTCTTTGGAATGATAATCAGTATCTTTATTACATTAGGTAAAACTTATTTGTTCTTGTTCATTCCTATTGCTACAAGATGGACTTTACCAAGGCTGCGAATGGACCAACTATTAAATCTTGGTTGGAAATTTCTTTTACCCATTTCTCTAGGTAATCTATTATTAACAACCTCGTCTCAACTTCTTTCGCTCTAAGGTATTAGAATAGTCTCTATTCACGACTTGTCTCAAACAAGAGAAAGAAGCAAGTATTTTTAATTTATACATATTCACGACATGTTTCCTATGTTAACTGAGTTGATGAATTATAGCCAACAAACAATACGAGCCGCCCGGTACGTAGGTCAAGGTTTCACAATTACTCTGTCTCATGTGAATCGTTTACCGATAACTATTCAATACCCTTATGAAAAACTGATCACATCAGACCGTTTCCGGGGCCGCATCCATTTTGAATTTGATAAATGCATCGCTTGTGAAGTATGTGTTCGTGTATGTCCTATCGATCTACCCGTTGTAGATTGGAAATTTGAAAGTAATATTCGAAAGAAACGATTGTTTAATTACAGTATTGATTTTGGAATCTGCATATTTTGTGGTAATTGTGTCGAGTATTGTCCGACAAATTGTTTATCAATGACTGAAGAATATGAACTTTCAACTTATGATCGTCATGAATTGAATCATAATCAAATTGCTTTAGGTCGGTTACCGACATCAGTAATTGACGATTACACAATTCGAACAATTTCGAATTCACCTCAAATAAAAAAAATCTAAAAAAAAAAAAAAGGCTCCCTTTGGATCTCAAAAAAACAAAAAAGAAGAAGTTTTTGTTTGATGAATGTTTGATCAATCACGATATTGGTTAAAATATTAATTTAATCCGTATTTCAAATATTTGTCTATAAGTCACACCCACTCAACTTTGATTTAGTTTTAATTAACTTTAGTTAAGTTAAGTTAAGTTCAGAAGTATCATAAAAATAAACCAAACGGAGTCTCTTCTTTTTTGTTTTTCCTGGTCAGATCAATAAAGTCATGAAATACCTAGAGTTCTATCTTTTTTCAATTTAAATTCAATGGATTTACCTGAACCAATACCGGATTTTATTTTAGTCTTTTTGGGATCAAGTTTGATTTTAGGGGGTTTAGGGGTCGTATTACTTCCCAATCCCATTTTTTCTGCTTTTTCGCTGGGATTGGTTCTGGTTTGTATATCCTTAATCTATATTCTACTGAGTTCTTACTTTGTAGCTGCTGCGCAGCTACTGATTTACGTCGGAGCTATAAATATTTTAATTCTTTTTGCTGTGATGGTCATGAATGGTTCAGAATATTTTAAATATTTTAATCCTTGGACAGTTGGGGATGGAATTACTTTGATGGTTTCCACAAGTCTTTTTATTTCACTAATTACTACTATTCCAGAGACGTCATGGTACGGGATTATTTGGACTACAGGATCAAACCAGATTGTGGAGCAAGATTTGATAATTAATAGTCAACAAATTGGAATTCATTTATCAAGAGATTTTTTTCTCCCATTTGAACTTATTTCCATAATTCTTTTAGTTGCTTTAATAGGCGCAATTGCTGTAGCTCGTCAATAAGTCAATAACAATAATAAATTATCAATGAAAATTTTTCATATTTGTTATATGTGATTCAATCGAATCGGTTGAAGTCTTCTTTCGATTAAAACTAATGAGATTTAGAAGGAGTTGCTTAACGATGCTAGAACATGTACTTGTTTTGAGTGCCTATTTATTTTGTATAGGCATCTATGGATTGCTCACAAGTCGAAATATGGTTAGGGCCCTTATGTGTCTTGAACTTATACTGAATGCAGTTAATATGAATTTTGTAGCATTTTCTGATTTTTTTGATAATCGTCAATTAAAGGGAGAAATCTTCTCGATTTTTGTTATAGCTATTGCAGCCGCTGAAGCAGCTATTGGACCGGCTATTGTTTCAGCAATTTATCGTAATCGAAAATCCACTTGTATTAACGAATCCAATTTGTTGAGTAAGTAGTATTTATTCTATCTCGTATTAACGACAACGAATCCAATTTGTTGAATACGAGTATAAATTATATAAATTTGAATATTTGAAACATTCAATATTAATATTATAATATTATATATTAATTATTATATATTAATATTATATATAATTTCTAATTTACTAATAATTTCTAATTTACTAAATATATAATTTATAATTTATAATTAATTTATAATTTAATAAATATAAATAAAGACAAAAAATATAAATAAAGACAAAAATAAATAAATAAATCCGAATTCGTAGATTTAATACATTAAGGTATGCTCTTGGTTAAAAAACTAGACTAAATCAAAGTATTTTGGCCTTGTCTACTAAAGCAATCCAGAAATAGATTGATTCAAAAATTCTGACAACTTGTTGATTCGTCTGATATCTATGGTTTGTTTCTAAGATTACCAGATCGGAATCTTATAACGTTCAAAAAAGTATAGATCCAATGTCACATTCAGTAAAGATTTATGATACATGTATAGGATGTACTCAATGCGTCCGAGCTTGCCCAACGGATGTATTAGAAATGATACCTTGGGACGGATGTAAAGCAAAACAAATCGCTTCTGCTCCAAGAACAGAAGACTGCGTTGGTTGTAAAAGATGCGAATCTGCCTGTCCAACAGATTTCTTGAGTGTTCGAGTTTATTTATGGCATGAAACAACTCGCAGTATGGGGCTAGCTTATTAATACGCTCTAGAAAACTAGACTTGAACCCATTTTATTTTTATTTTATTTTTACCGACAAAACCTGTGCTCATAATATTCTTATGAGCACAGGTTTTTCTGGTCCAAGTATATCTTGTCTTTACCACGAATTTTTTTCCTTGGTTAACGTTAATTGTAGTTTTTCCAATATCCGCGGGTTCCTTAATTTTCTTTTTTCCACATAGAGGAAATAGGATTATCCGCTGGTATACTATTTGTATATGCATCCTAGAATTCCTTTTAATCGCCTATACATTTTGTTATCATTTCCAACCAGATGATCCATTAATACAACTAGTGGAGGATTATAAATGGGTCAGTTTTTTTGATTTCCATTGGAGATTAGGAATAGATGGACTTTCTATAGGACCCCTTTTACTAACAGGATTCATCACCACTTTAGCTACTTTATCGGCTTGGCCGGTTACTAGAGATTCTCGCTTATTTCATTTCCTGATGTTAGCAATGTACAGCGCGCAAATAGGATCATTTTCTTCTAGAGACCTTTTACTTTTTTTCATCATGTGGGAGTTAGAATTAATTCCCGTTTATCTACTTCTATCCATGTGGGGAGGAAAGAAACGTCTGTACTCGGCTACAAAATTTATTTTGTACACTGCGGGAGGCTCCGTTTTTCTAGTAATGGGAGTTCTGTGTATGGGTTTATATGGTTCTAATGAGCCAACATTAAATTTTGAAACATTAGCAAATCGGTCGTATCCTGCGGCCTTAGAAATACTATTCTATATTGGTTTTTTTATTGCTTTTGCTGTCAAATCGCCGATTATACCTTTACATACATGGTTACCAGATACCCACGGAGAAGCACATTATAGTACTTGTATGCTTCTAGCTGGAATCTTATTAAAAATGGGAGCGTATGGATTGGTTCGTATCAACATGGAATTTTTTTCTCACGCCCATTATCTCTTTTCCCCTTGGTTAGTAATAGCAGGTACAATCCAAATAATCTATGCGGCTTCAACATCTCTTGGCCAACGGAATTTAAAAAAAAGAGTAGCGTATTCGTCTATATCCCATATGGGCTTTATAATTATAGGAATTGGTTCGATAAGTGATACAGGGCTTAATGGAGCTCTTTTACAAATAATATCTCATGGATTTATTGGTGCTGCACTTTTTTTCTTGTCGGGGACGGCTTATGATAGAATACGTCTTGTTTATCTTGACGAAATGGGCGCAATAGCTATCTCAATGTCAAAAGTATTCACGATGTTCAGTAGCTTTTCGATGGCTTCGCTTGCATTACCGGGTATGAGTGGTTTTGTTGCTGAATTGATAGTATTTTTTGGAATAATTACCAGCCAAAAATTTTTTTTACTGCCAAAAATGCTAATTACTTTTCTAATGGCAATTGGAATCTTATTAACCCCTATTTATTCATTATCTCTGTCACGACAGATGTTCTATGGATACAAGTTTTTTAATGCCCAAAACTCTTATTTTTTTGATTCTGGACCACGAGAGTTATTTCTTTCAATTTCTCTCTTTTTACCCGTCCTAAGTATTGGTCTGTACCCCGATTTATTTTTTTCACTGTCGGTTGACAGGGTAGAAATTATTCTATCGAATTTTTTTCTAAACGGTTTTCATAACTAAACTGAAAATTAAAACTGCTATGATTTTAAAATTGTTCATTCGACACTAAAAAGTTTTATAAATTTCTAATAAGGCATTTTTAAATAAAGAAAATTGAACCCCACATGGATATGAATCGTATGAATCGATACAATATTGTATCGATTCATACGATTCATGTCAGTTCACACAAAATTTTTATATGCACATACTCTGTTGTAGTCGTAAAATACATTTGTAAATTTAATTATATGCTAAAGTAAAGGAACCATAACTATGCAACCCTATTCCAAATAAATTGACCCCAAAGTAGCATATCCAAATTATAAGAAAGCCTATAGACGCTACAATTGCCGAATTTTCTCCTTGCAAGTTTCGATTTGTTCGAGTATGTAAATAAATCGCGAATATGATCCAAGTAATAAATGCCCACGTTTCTTTTGGGTCCCAATTCCAATATGACCCCCATGCTTCATTAGCCCATACTGCTCCCGAAAGAATACCTGTGGTTAAAAATAGAAATCCTAAACTAATAACCCGATAACTCCACAAATCCAATTCTTGAATCAATTGTGATCTGTAATAATTCTTGGCGAAAAAAAAACTCTTTTTTTGGATTTTTAAAAGATTATTTCTTTCGCCGATGTATTCAATTTTACCAAAGGTAAATGAATCGTGTACTAAAAAATGACTTTGACAAAAAAGAAAAAAAATATTTATGCTTTTTCGAAATGTAAGCACTAGGAGTGCTACTGATAATAATGATCCACATAAAAGGGACGCATAACCCAATATCATCATCGTTACGTGCATTATTAACCATTCGGATTGAAGAGCAGGTACTAGTATTGAAGATTGGTGTATTTCCGTTAAAAGCCCTGACATCGAAAAGCCTTGAGTAAAAACAGCACTTGAACCCGTTATTATGCTTAATAAATTTTTCTTTTTTTTGAAATGCAGAACTATATGAATAAGAGAAAAACTCCATGATAGGAAGATTAATGATTCGTATAAATCACTTAGTGGAAAATGACCTGAATAAATCCAACGCGTAACTAATAATCCTGTTATACAGAAAAAACTAACTTGCAAGCCTTTTTCGAACAAATGAGATAATTGTACCACTGCATCTAAAAAAAAAAAAGTTATTAAACGAATTAGAATTACAATTGAAAGAATTGAAAAGGAAATATGAGTTAATATATGTTCTAAGGTTGAAAATATCATACAAAATCTTAAAAAATGCGTTGCCTAAATGCAACTCAAGAGTTGAATTTATTATAGAATCTATTTATCCTTTTTAAAAGTAAAAGATTTTAAAAGATGCCATGCCGCTACTCGGACTCGAACCGAGATGCTCTAGCACTGCTTCCTAAGAGCAGCGTGTCTACCAATTTCACCATAGCGGCTTGTATTGAACTTATAATAGCCAATGAATAAACAATCGTCGAGAATTTCGAAATCCCTTAAGAGTAATTTTTTTTGTTTATTTGTCCTAAAAGTATCGATTTATTAAATTCATTATCATTAAATAAATTTTTGTTTAGTTCAAATGGGAATTTGAACGTTCGTTAGTTTAGGGACTTAGGGGCTTTCGTGGGTTTTCGGTTCCCCTAGAATTTTATTCTAACTAGATAATTCGAATCTCAAATCGCAATCAAGAGTCAACTAAGGGATAGAACTAAAAAAAGGGTTTTGTTTTACTTTTTCAATTTTAATGAACTTTTTTATCTTTTATTTGATTTCAGAAATCAAATGGAACAAAATAATTTGTTTTAGGTTATCAATCAAGAAAAAACGTAAAAAGAAGACATCCAAACTAGATAAATTGTTCCTATTAAAAGTTCTTACCAAGTTCTTGATTTAATTGAGTTGATAATAGAAGATATATGAGTAATTTATAATATATGAGTAATTTATATATTCATTCCTCGCAAAAAAAAAGAAAGTTATTCGAAAGTAGTTCAAACTTTTAGTTAATTCAATTAACTAAATATCTTAAGACCCCTCCTGAAAATATTTATAGTCTATAAAAAAAAAAGAGCTAAAACAAAAAATTGTCATATTTTTCTAGTAAATATAACAAAAAGTGTGTTGACGGGGAAAATAAGTTTCCCCGGTCCGGAAATGCAAAAATCCGCGTAAAAAAACCTTTTATTGTGTTCATTCGTTTGCCAGAAACATTTTTATTTTTTATAAATTTTATCAAAAAGGGTATTTCTATTTACTAAATTCAGTAAAAAAGGGAAAGGGTTGGTTCTTTTTTTACTGAATTTAGTAAATAATCTAAAATTGACGACTCGAAAATGAAAATAAAAGATAAAAGAGTAAGCTGAGTTTCATTTTCTATTTCCTATAAAATTGACAATTTCCATTATCTAGTGAGTTGATTTAATAACGAAAAAAGAGTCAATTTTTCAATGGATTTAGACTATTCCAACTTTATTATTTATTTTTTTTTTTTTTTGCTGCACAAAAAAACTTTTTGAATTTCCAGTCGAAAGAGATTTACCTAATGAAAAAGCTTTTAAAGCGGTCCAATATCCCTTCTTTTTCCAAAGATTTTTACGAATATGCTTTTTTGATGTAGAAATGCGCTTTTTTGGAACTGCCATTTAAAAAGAATTCCTTGTTGTTCCAGTTGGATGTGAAAGACATGTATTGTTCAAAAGAAGTTCTTCCTTACTATTATATTCATATATTCATTCGATTATTCATTCGATTTATTTGCTAATGAAGATTCCCTTCATAAAAAATATAGAATAGAAATATATAAGGTTTGGTTTTTTTAACTTTTTCTATTTCTGAGAATCGACTTAAAATAGTTTTTATTAATTCATATGTTTATTGGTGACTCTTTCTTATTAAACCCTATATCCAATCCCGCAAATTGGGTGTGCTAGAGAAATCAAAATTGTTGAGCTTAAATTTCAAATTTCCTAAATAAAAAGAACCCAACCTTGCATTTTTTCTGCTTAGTTTCAGTGTTGTATATTGAATTTAGATGGGATAAAATATACAAATAAGGATAAGATCCAAAATTTTTCTTACTGAAGTGAAAAAATGCATTTCCTTTTCTATTACCTTAACCGTTCAACCTCGTACATCGTACAAGAGAGTATGTTCCACTTTCAAAAAAATAGGAATTACTGTGTTTCCTAAGATTTGACCAATTGTAATTTCTTGAGTTGAATATTTGAAGGATTTAAAAGAAAAAAATAAAAACAAATAAAAATTAAGTAAAAAAATAAGAAAAATTCTAAATTTCGGTAGTTTTACTTAGTGCATATCTTCCCCCTTAGTTAGTCCTATCAAAGAGGTAAGATCTGGGGAATCGGAAACAATAAAAATCAATTAGGAAACTAAGAAAAAAACTTTTTATGCAACAAACATATCAATATGGGTGGATTATACCTTTTATTCCACTTCCCGTTCCTATATTCCTAGGGTTGGGTCTTCTTCTTTTTCCAACAACAACAATCAAATTTCGTCGTATGTGGGCCTTTCAGAGTGTTTTATTGTTAAGTATAATCGTGGTTTTTTCAACCAATCTGTCTATTCAACAAATAAATAGCAACTCCATTTATCAATATGTATGGTCTTGGCTCATTACTAACGATTTTTCTTTAGAGTTGGGTTATTTGCTAGACCCACTTACGTCTATTATGTCAATATTAATCACTACCGTTGGAATTACGGTTCTTTTTTATAGTGATAATTATATGGCTCACGATCAATCCTATTTGAAATTTTTCACTTATATGAGTTTTTTCAGTACTTCAATGCTAGGATTAGTTACTAGTGCTAATTTGATACAAATTTATATTTTTTGGGAATTGGTTGGGATGTCTTCTTATCTATTAATTGGCTTTTGGTTCACACGACCTCTTGCGGCAAATGCTTGTCAAAAAGCTTTTGTAACTAATCGGGTAGGAGATTTTGGTTTATTATTAGGAATTTTAGGGTTTTATTGGATAACAGGTAGTTTCGAATTTGAGGATTTATTCGAAATAGTGAATAACTTGATTTATAATAATGAAGTAAATCCTTTATTTCTTACTTTGTGTGCTGTTCTATTATTTGTTGGTTCGGTTGCTAAATCTGCACAATTTCCCCTTCATGTCTGGTTGCCTGATGCTATGGAGGGGCCCACTCCTATTTCTGCTCTTATACATGCTGCCACTATGGTAGCAGCGGGAATTTTTCTTGTAGCTCGGCTTCTTCCTCTTTTCATAGTTATACCCCCCCTAATGAATTTAATCTCGTTGATAGCAATAATAACAGTCTTATTAGGAGCTACTTTAGCTCTTGCTCAAAAAGACATTAAGAGAGGTTTAGCATATTCGACAATGTCACAATTGGGTTATATGATGTTAGCTCTTGGTATGGGATCTTATCGAAATGCTTTATTCCACTTGATAACCCATGCCTATTCCAAAGCATTATTATTTTTAGGATCAGGATCCATTATTCATTCAATGGAAAGGCTTGTTGGCTATTCACCCTATAAAAGTCAAAATATGGTTCTTATGGGAGGGTTAGGAAAACATATACCAATTACAAAAACGTCTTTTTTTTTAGGTACACTTTCTCTTTCTGGTATTCCACCTTTAGCCTGCTTTTGGTCTAAAGATGAAATTCTTAATGATAGTTGGTTGTATTCAGCCACTTTTGCACTAATAGCTTGGTGTACCGCGGGATTAACCGCATTTTATATGTTTCGTATCTATTTTATTACTTTTGAGGGACACTTAAATGTTTATTTTCAAAATTATAGTGGTAAACAAAAAATCCCCTTTTATTCAATATCTTTGTGGGGTAAGGGAATTTCAAAAAGAATTAGCAAAAATTTTTGTTTATTAACTAGTGGAAGTTCCTCAAAAAAGACATATCGGATTGATGAAAATTTTCTAACTAGGATGCGACCCTTTCTTACTAGTATGAGGAGTCCTTTTGAGAATAAAAAATCTTATCCCTATCCTTGTGAATCGGACAATACTATGGTATTCCCTCTACTTGTATTGGGCTTATTTACTTTGTTCATTGGATCTATAGGAATTCCTGTCAATCAAGAGCAAGGGGGGATGGATCCGGATATATTATCTAAATGGTTAGCTCCATCTATAAACCTTTTACATCAAAAATCAAAGAATTACACAGAATGGTATGAATTTGTGAAAGATGCAGGTTTTTCCATTAGTCTATCTTATTTCGGAATAATTATAGCGTCCTTTTTATATAAAGTCCCTTATTCCTCTTCAATAAATTTGGATTTTATCAATTCAGTTGTTAAAAGAGGGCCTAACAGAATGTTTTGGGAAAAATGGATAAATCATATTTATGATTGGTCAGATAATCGTGCTTACGTAGATTCTTTTTATACAACAACCATAACTAGAGGAATAAGAGGATTAGCCGAATTAACTCATTTTTTTGATCGATGTCTAATTGATGGAATTACTAATGGGGTTGGTTTTTTTCATTTCTTTGTAGGAGAAGCTAT